CCAAATACATCATTATTGTATACTCTTTGATATATATGGCGCAACCTAATTATCGTTTTTCAAGTTTCTAATGGACCCACTTCTTATTTTTCATCTAAAAATGGAAATAGTAAGAAAAATTCCCCCTTGACAGTGATATATATTATATATGTAAATCCTAGATATGAAAATAGGCATAATTCATCCATGAAAGCGGAAGGGTATAAAACAAGACAAAAATGGGCGGAAACCCATATATAAAGAATTGGGTGAACTTGAAAATGGACTCATTGAATGAGTAAACGATTGACTTGGATTCGGTTGGTTGGGTGGTACCAACTAAATCGAGTACTAACTCCCATTTATTTCTTATTGAATTAACCAATCAACTTGCTATCGGACATTTATTTTTGATTCGGTACTATTCCAATCTCCAATCCAAAAAAATTTCGACATATTTCAATCATTTTATTATGAGAACCAATCCTACTACTTCTGATCCTGTGGTTTCCACACTTGAAGAAAAAAACCTAGGGCGTATCGCTCAAATTATTGGCCCAGTACTGGATGTCGTTTTTCCTCCGGGCAAGATGCCTAATATTTATAACGCTTTGGTAGTTAAAGGTCGAGATACCGTCGGTCAGCAAATTAATTTGACTTGTGAGGTACAACAATTATTAGGAAATAATCGAGTTAGAGCTGTAGCTATGAGTGCTACAGATGGTCTGACTAGAGGAATGGAAGTGATTGACACGGGAGCTCCTCTAAGTGTTCCAGTAGGCGGAGCTACTCTCGGACGAATTTTCAACGTTCTTGGAGAGCCTGTTGATAATTTAGGTCCTGTAGATACTCGTACAACATCTCCTATTCATAGATCTGCGCCTGCTTTTATACAGTTAGATACGAAATTATCTATCTTTGAAACAGGGATTAAGGTAGTGGATCTTTTAGCTCCTTATCGCCGTGGAGGAAAAATCGGACTATTTGGGGGAGCTGGCGTGGGTAAAACAGTACTTATCATGGAATTGATCAACAACATAGCCAAAGCTCATGGAGGTGTATCTGTATTTGGCGGAGTAGGCGAACGTACTCGTGAAGGAAATGATCTCTACATGGAAATGAAAGAATCCGGGGTAATTAATGAAAAAAATATTGCAGAATCAAAAGTAGCTCTAGTCTATGGTCAAATGAATGAACCCCCGGGAGCTCGTATGAGAGTTGGTCTGACTGCCCTAACCATGGCGGAATATTTCCGGGATGTTAATGAACAAGACGTACTTCTATTCATCGACAATATCTTTCGTTTCGTCCAAGCGGGGTCAGAAGTATCCGCCTTATTGGGGAGAATGCCTTCGGCAGTGGGTTATCAACCTACCCTTAGTACAGAAATGGGTTCTTTGCAAGAAAGAATTACTTCCACGAAAGAGGGATCTATAACTTCGATCCAAGCAGTTTATGTACCTGCGGACGATTTGACCGACCCCGCCCCCGCCACTACATTTGCACATTTAGATGCTACTACCGTACTATCAAGAGGATTAGCTGCCAAAGGTATTTATCCAGCAGTGGATCCTTTAGATTCAACGTCGACTATGTTACAACCTTGGATCGTTGGCGAGGAACATTATGAAACTGCGCAAAGAGTTAAGCAAACTTCACAACGTTACAAAGAACTTCAGGACATTATAGCTATCCTTGGGTTGGACGAATTATCCGAAGAAGATCGTTTAACTGTAGCAAGAGCACGAAAAATTGAGCGTTTCTTATCACAACCCTTCTTCGTGGCAGAAGTATTTACTGGTTCTCCAGGAAAATATGTTGGTCTCACAGAAACAATTAGGGGGTTTCAACTGATACTTTCCGGAGAATTAGACAGTCTTCCCGAGCAGGCCTTTTATTTGGTGGGTAACATCGATGAAGCTACCGCGAAAGCTATGAACTTAGAAGTGGAGAGCAAATTGAAGAAATGACCTTAAATCTTTGTGTACTGACTCCTAATCGAATTATTTGGGATTCAAAAGTGAAAGAAATCATTTTATCTACTAATAGTGGACAAATTGGCGTATTACCAAATCACGCCCCCATTGCCACAGCTGTGGATATAGGTCTTTTGAGAATACGCCTCAACGACCAATGGTTAACGGTGGCTTTGATGGGAGGTTTTGCTAGAATAAGTAATAATGAGATCACCATTTTAGGAAATGATGCGGAGATGAGTACTGACATTGATCCGCAAGAAGCTCAACAAGCTCTTGAAATAGCTGAGGCTAACTTGAGTAGAGCTCAAGGCAAGAGACAGGCAATTGAGGCAAATCTAGCTCTCAGACGAGCTAGGACACGAGTAGAGGCTGTCAGTGTTATTTCCTACTAGTAAACAAACAAATACATAAAATAAAAATAAAAAAAAGAAGTTCGTTAGAAGTTCTTTATTATACTATACATCACATTTGGCTTCCGCCAGTTGAACACAATCAAGTCTAATCTGATTATACAACGAAAAAAAGAAGATGGATAGAAAAACTTATTAGATACCATTGACTCCGGTATCTAATAAGTTCTACCTTACCTACTATTGGATTTGAACCAATGACTCCCGCCGTATGAAAGCAATACTCTAACCACTGAGTTAAGTAGGTTATTTATCATCGCAAAAAAAGGACCCATCGCTTCGGGGATTATAGGTGGAATATCATTTCTAAGCAATACCAATCCATTAAAACGGATCAGAGAGCTATCGTGTAGTATCGTGGAATACCCATCTTGACAAGAGATTATCCATATGTTAAGATATCTATGACAAGGGCTATAGCTCAGTTAGGTAGAGCACCTCGTTTACACGTGCGCCAATGCTTTTCAGGGGAGCCCATTATGCAATGAACATAATTTCTCTTATTGAGAAAGAGAAATCGATGTCTTACTCCATAGATTCGAGGGAACAAGAGAACAATAGCCTGACAAATATTTGGTTCGGTCCGATTCGGGTGCGAATTCAGGTGCCCGGTCAAATGGAACCCTCCATTGATTTGATAATTGATAAGGTAAATACCCAGTCCATTCAATGCTAGGCATAATGAGTATAAGGTCCTCAAAAGAAACTCTTTTCGTCCTATGAACTTTAAGGTGTATGAAGTTTCATATTTGACTCTTGCAGCGGAGCGATAGAAATTCCATTTCACTTAGGTTGATCCAGGCCGGAGGCAGACCTAAGTCAAGGTAACCCTTCTTTGAAACACTTTGGTATTGCTCCTGTATCAAAATAAAAATAATGAATCAGAGCACATGGAACCATCTCATTATCCTCTTATTTTCCTGTAAAGATAAAATATGGTGGACTAACTGATATTTACATCAGTTGATGAAAGAGCCCAATGCAAAAAAATGCATGTTGGGTCTTTGAAACAGTTCGAATCATTTCGATAATAATCAGTTTGATCTGTTTTACCGAGAAGGTCTACGGTTCGAGCCCGTATAGCCCTAATACATTCTATTTTTGTTTTGTGTAGACATTCTCTATTTTAGTTTAATCTAGGTTTCATTTCCTCTATATTAGATTATAAGTATTTTATGTGGATCATTTATGATTCCGTTGATTCTACCACTTTGTGGTATCTTTCATTATGTTATGTAGTGTAGGTTTGCTCTAAAACAAACCTTTTTTTGTAGCGAAACCTAAATCATTCGTTGGTTTTACTTTACTAAGTGTTATTGCCGTAACAAAACAAACAAGTAGTTTTGTTCATCCCCAATCGCGATTTTTCTTTAGTACTCGATTCTTTTTATTTCTGAGAGGGCCGGGATAGTACAGATTCCAAGTTTCACATTTTTTTTGTATAGAAAGATATGAGTTGTTATATGTAAAGGTTCCTCGAACCTAAACGGATTAAATAAATTAAGGAAAATCCAAATTTTCATCTAGGACAAGGAAAAGAAATAAAATGGAATTGTTCGGTGCATTAGATTAGATTATGTTTACTATCGAATCAATAGAAGAAATGATGATCCTCTACATTTTAATGAAAAGAATACTTTGAGTGGAATATGCTAGAAATCTTTAGCCATTTTACCCCATATGACTACTGAAATTGCATTTTTTTCATTTCAATAAAAAAAAATGTAAGCGGGGTTCCGTTGTATGAATCTTTAAACAAGACACGCCTTATAGCAAACAAATTCTAAACTATGCGGTTTGATTTGATCAAAAGAAATTCTCGTTTCGCCTAAGAAGTTCCGGATGAATTGAAAATTCCAATCGAATAATTCAGCCTATTCCACCTTAATAGGAGTACATTTATGTTTCTGCTTCACGAATATGATATTTTCTGGGCATTTCTAATAATATCAGGCGTTATTCCTATCTTGGCATTTGTAATTTCCGGAGTTTTAGCTCCGATTAGTGAAGGACCAGAGAAGCTCTCTAGTTATGAATCGGGTATAGAACCCATGGGGGATGCTTGGTTACAATTCCGAATCCGCTATTACATGTTTGCTCTAGTTTTTGTTGTTTTTGATGTTGAAACGGTCTTTCTTTATCCGTGGGCAATGAGTTTCGATGTATTAGGTGTATCTGTCTTTATGGAAGCTTTAATTTTTGTGCTTATCCCAATTGTTGGTTCAGTTTATGCATGGCGAAAAGGAGCATTGGAATGGTCTTAGCTGAATACTCAGACAATAAAAAAAGGGAAGTAAAAGATGACATTGAGACAGTTATGAATTCGATGGATTTTCCGTTACTTGACCAAACAACCTCCAATTCCGTTATTTCAACTACATCGAATGATCTTTCGAATTGGTCAAGACTCTCCAGTTTATGGCCTCTTCTATATGGTACTAGTTGTTGTTTCATTGAATTTGCTTCATTAATAGGCTCGCGATTCGACTTTGATCGTTATGGATTGGTACCAAGATCGAGTCCTAGGCAAGCAGACCTAATTTTAACAGCTGGAACAGTAACAATGAAAATGGCTCCTTCTTTAGTAAGATTATATGAACAAATGCCTGAACCAAAATATGTCATTGCTATG